TATTCAAATTTGGATATTTTCAATATCCAACTCGAGTAAACAAAGAAATAGTTGAATCAAAATAATTTTGTTTAAAGTTCTATTTTTTTCAGAGGGTAATATGAATGTGCTATCATGTTCCATTAACACACTAAAAGGGTTATACGATATATCCGGTGTGGAGGTAGGCCAACATTTCTATTGGCAAATAGGGGGTTTCCAAGTCCATGGCCAAGTCCTTATTACTTCTTGGGTTGTAATTGCTATCTTATTAGGTTCCGCTACTATAGCTGTTCGGAACCCACAAACCGTTCCAACTGGGAGTCAGAATTTCTTCGAATATGTTCTTGAATTCATTCGGGATGTGAGTAAAACGCAAATTGGAGAAGAATATGGCCCTTGGGTTCCTTTTATTGGAACCCTGTTTCTATTTATTTTTGTTTCTAATTGGTCAGGAGCTCTTTTACCTTGGAAAATCATAGAATTACCTCGTGGAGAGTTAGGCGCACCCACGAATGATATAAATACTACTGTTGCTTTGGCTTTACTCACGTCAATGGCATATTTTTATGCAGGTCTTAACAAAAAGGGATTAAGTTATTTTGGGAAATATATTCAACCAACTCCAATTCTTTTACCCATTAATATCTTAGAAGATTTCACAAAACCCTTATCACTTAGTTTTCGACTTTTCGGAAATATCTTAGCGGATGAATTAGTAGTTGTTGTTCTTGTTTCTTTAGTACCTTCAGTGATTCCTATCCCTGTCATGTTCCTTGGATTATTTACAAGTGGTATTCAAGCTCTTATTTTTGCAACTTTAGCCGCGGCTTATATAGGCGAATCTATGGAGGGCCATCATTGAAATAGTCTTTTTTTTTTTAACTTACCACAAAGCAATGTATGTGCAGCTAAAGATGATTTACTTAAGGAATAGAAATCTAATATACGATAGAAAGCAATAGGAAAAAAATGCATGAAATTAGATCAAGCAAATAATAATATTTCTATGCAATAATTCGCACTAATCAATTTCATTACATTACTCCATTTAGAATGTATTCGGTTGGAATAATGATAAAGGTTGGAATAATGATAAAGAAAACGGAAGGAAGAAAAGAATTTACCAAAAATTAAAGGGGGGGGGAAATGAATAGATAGATTGTCGAATTCAACCTAATTTAATGGTTTACGTTATGGAAGAAAGACATGTATATGTGATATTAGATATTGACGGGTTATATTTATATATGACCTAAATAAGATATAGTTTATTTTCCCTACTCCTGTGTGTGGGTTCAAATAGAAGTCATATCGTTGTGGCTGTGAATTGACTGAATAAAGAGATGAAATCAAGAAAAGATGAAAGAATTGAAATAAGAGGTCGTAACCAAGAAATGAAAGAACGAAAGTTCTATGAATTTAACAAAACTCGGATTATTCAATAATATTCTTATTTCAATTCGAAGTTCTTAGTTACTGTGGCTGGATGAATCCTATCGAAGGAATAATTAAGTTCTAATTTTAAGTTATAATTAATTCGTTGGTTGTATCATTAACCATTTCTTTTTGTTGGTACGAGGAACTTATCATGAATCCACTTATTTCTGCTGCTTCCGTTATTGCTGCTGGGTTGGCTGTAGGGCTTGCTTCTATTGGACCTGGAATTGGTCAAGGGACTGCTGCGGGTCAAGCCGTAGAGGGTATCGCGAGACAGCCCGAGGCAGAGGGAAAAATACGGGGTACTCTATTGCTTAGTCTAGCTTTTATGGAAGCTTTAACGATTTATGGGTTGGTTGTAGCATTAGCACTTTTATTTGCGAATCCTTTTGTTTAATTGTTTAATCTTAGAAAAACACATAGTTTATTTTTTATTGTTGTCGTTTGCTTTTTCAAATGAAATCAAGAACTCCCTCCTACAATTCCTTAATTCGTTGAGAAAATAACTTGCGGGAAGGGCTGATTTGCAGATGAGGAATTAGCATACCAACTCTCGTTCATCCGGCCTGTCCGCAGTCACGCCAAATTCTTTTATGGGGGTATTGCAACAATCAAGGAGTCGTTCATACTTTATCTGTATAACATAACCCGAATATTTTCGTTTTTGGCTTGATTTCAAAAAAAAAAACAAGAATAAATCAGAGGGGCAAAGTGATAGAAAAAGAACTCTGGTCCATTTTTTAGTCAAGCGGAGATTATATGAAAAATGTAACCGATTCTTTCGTTTCTTTGGGCCGCTGGCCATCTGCCGGGAGTTTCGGATTTAATACCGATATTTTAGCAACAAATCCAATAAATCTAAGTTTAGTGGTTGGTGTATTGATCTTTTTTGGAAAGGGAGTGTGTGTGAGTTGTTTATTTCAAGAATAGGTTGGATCCAACCAGCTGTATTCTTTTTTCTGTTATAACGAGGAAAGAAAGGTGCATGATCTCGCGAATTACTTCTTAAGAAATTATATGTTAAGAACCATAGCATTTCGTGATTTATTGGCAAATCTACTTTGATTCTCTAAAACCAATA